TCTTTTACATATCCACCCAGTTTATCTACTTTTGGAGAAATAATCCAAAGACATCTTTCTTTGTACATAACAGAAAAAGAATCCCCGGAGGATCTGTATAATCATTGGGTTTATATCAATGAACAAAAAAGATACAACTTGAGCAACGAGTTGATAAATCGAATGGAAGCTCTAGACAAGCGATCTCTTGCTATGGATGTACTCGAAAAAAGGATTCGATTGTGCAATGATGAGAATGAACAAGAATGCTTGCCTAAACAGTACGATCCTTTTTTGAACGGACCATATAGGGGAACGAGAAAAAAAGTTTATTCACGTCCAATCATGAATGATTCAATCACTTTGACAGAGGATTCTATAGGCAAAATTTGGATAAATAAGATCTATGGTATGCCCCCTAAAGATTACCGAGAATTTGGAGATAAAATTGATTTGTTTAATGGAGAAAAAAAATCGACAGACATTGGTCATTGCTTTACCTCAATCAGTGATTTAGCTGAAGACTCAACACCAAGTTTAAATTTGAAAGAACTTGCTTTATTGGCCGAACAAAGACGGCTTGATTCAGAAAATAAAACGAAATGCTTGAAATTTTTATTCGATGTAGTTACAACCGATTCAAATGATCAAACAATTCGAAAAAAATGCATTAAAATAGAGGAAATCCGTAAAAAGGTTCCCCGGTGGTTATATAAATTGACCGACGAGTTGGAAGAAGTGGAAAAGGAAAATGAGGAAGAATCCGAAGAGGATCCTGGGATCCGTTCAAGAAAAGCCAAACGCGTGGTAATTTATACTGATAACGATCAGAATACCAATACCAATACCAATACCAATACTCATACTCGTAGCAGTACCAATGGTGATCAAGCCGAAGAGGTTGCTTTGATACGTTATTCACAACAATCGGATTTTCGTCGGGATCTAATCAAAGGATCCATGCGCGCTCAAAGACGTAAAACAGTTATTTGGGAAATGTTTCAAGCAAATGTGCATTCCCCGTTTTTTTTCGACAGAATAGACAAAACATTTTTTTTTTCCTTTGATATTCCCGGAATGATGAACCTAATTTTTAGGAATTGGATGGGGAAGGCCCCGGAATTCAAAACTTCATACTCTGAAGATTCTGAGGATTCTGAGGAGAAAGAAGCAAACGAAAAGGGGAAAACAAAAGGGGAGAGTGCACGTATAGCAATAGCAGAAACTTGGGATAGTATTATATTTGCTCAAACAATAAGGGGTTCTATGTTAGTAACCCAATCGATTCTTAGAAAATATATTGTATTGCCCTCATTAATAATAGCTAAAAATCTCGGTCGTATGTTATTATTTCAATTTCCCGAGTGGTACGAAGATTTTCAAGAATGGAATAGAGAAATGTATGTTAAATGCACTTATAATGGTGTTCAATTATCAGAAACAGAATTTCCGAAAGACTGGTTAACAGATGGTATTCAGATAAAAATCCTATTTCCTTTCTGTCTGAAACCTTGGCACACATCTAAGCTACAATCCCTTCATAAGGATCCAACGAAAAAGAAAGGAAAAATCGAAAATTTTTGTTTTTTAACAATCTGGGGAATGGAAGCTGAACTCCCTTTTGGTTCTCCCCGAAAACAACCTTCCTTTTTTGAACCCATTCGTAAAGAATTTGAAAAAAAACTTAGAAAGGGGGAAAAAAAATATTTTCTAGTTTTAAGAGTTTTCAAAGAAAGAACAAAATGGTTTCTAAACGTTTCAAAAGAAAAAACAAAAGGGATTATCAAAATGGTTCTCTTTATCAAAAGAATAATGAAAGAACGTGCAAATGCAAAAATAAACCCAATTTTCTTATTTGGGTTGAGGAAAGTATATGAACCGAGTGAAGATGGAAAAGATTCTATAATCAGTAATAAAATGACCCATGAATTGGCCTTTCGACTTAGATCGACGGATGGGACAAATTATTCGCTGACAGAAAAAAAAATAAAGGATCTGGCGGATAGTACAATCGCAACAAGAGACCAAATCGAAAAAATCACAAAGGACAGGAAACAAATATTTTCAACTCCAGAAGATATAAATCTTAGTCCTAACGAAACAGGTTGTGATGATAAAAGATCGGAATCAAAAAAATACATTTTACAGATGTCAAAAAAACGAAGTGCACGATTAATACGTAAATGGTACTATTTTATGAAATCTTTCATTGAAAGAATATACATGGATATCTTTCTATCTCCCATTAACATCCCCAGAATAAATGCACAACTTTTCCTTGAATCAGCAAAAAAGACTCTCGATAAATACATTTACAATGATAAAAGAAATCAAGAAGCAATTGATGAAACAAATCAAAATACAATTCACTTTATTTCGACTGTAAAAAAGTCGCTTTCTAATTCTAATATTAGTAATAGAAATTCACAGATTTATTATGACTTATCCTCCTCCTTATCCCAAGCATATGTATTTTACAAATTATCACAAACCCAAGTTATTAACATGGGATCTGTACTTCAATATCGCGGAGCATATCCCTTTCTTAAGGAGAGAATAAAGGGCCATTTGGGGACACGAGGGATATTTGATTCCAAATCAAGGCATAAGAAACTTCCGAATTCTGGAATGAATGAATGGAAAAACTGGTTAAGGGGTCATTATCAATACAATTTATCTCAGACTAGGTGGTCTAGATTAGTACCGCAAAAATGGAGAAATAGAATCAATCAACGTCGTACGATTCAAAATAAAGACCCAAAAATTTTGGATTCATATGAAAAAGAAAAATACCAATTAATTTATTACGAGAAACAAAATAATTATGGAATTAATTCATTGGCGAATCAAAAAGCAAAATTTAAAAAACACTACAAATATGACCTTTTATCACATAAATATATTAATTATGAGGATAGGAAGGACTCATATATTTATGGATCGCCGTTACAAGTAAACGGGAACCAAGAAATTCCATATACATATAATTACAACACGCCTAAACACAAATTTTTTTATGGGCTGGGGGATACACCTAGTAATGATTATTTAGGGGAAGAATATGATACAGATCAAAATCCGGATAGAAAATATTTGGAGTGGGGAATTCTCAATTTTTGTCCTAGAAAGAATATCGATATTGAAACCTGGACCTATATGGATACCGGGACCAACATTAGTAAGGATACTAAGACTGGGACTAATGATTATCAAATAATTGATAAAAAAGATCTTTTTTATCTCACGATTCATCAAAAAATCAATCCATCCAATAAAAAGAAAAAAAAAAAACTTTTTGATTGGATGGGAATGAATGAGGAAATGTTATATCGTCCCATGTCTAACCTAGAACCTTGGTTCTTTACAGAATTAGTGCGACTTTATGATGCATATAAGATTAAACCCTGGATCATACCAATCAAATTCTTTTTTTTTCATTTTAATGGAAATGAATACAATGAATACATTAATAAAAACATTAACGGAAATAAAAAAAAGGATCCTCATATATCATCTAATAAAAAAGAATATCTTGAATTAGAGAATCGAAATCGAGAACAAAAAGAAGAGCTGGTCCAAGGAGATCTTGTTGGATCAGATGCACAAAACCAAAAGAATCTTGCATCAGGTGCACAAAACCAACAAAAAGATTTTGTTGAAAAGGATTACGCAGAATCAGACATTAAAAAACGTAGAAAGAAAAGGCAACCCAAGAGCAACAGGGAAGCGGAACTCGATTTCTTCCTGAAAAGATATTTGCTTTTTCAATTGAGATGGGAGGAGGATCCTTTGAATCAAACAATGCTCAATAATATAAGGGTATATTGTCTCCTGCTTAGACTGATAAATCCAAGGGAAATTGCTATATCCTCTATTCAAAGAAGAGAAATGCGCCTTGATGTAATGCTGATTCAGAAGGATCTAACTCTTACAGAATTGATAAAAAAGGGAATATTTATTATTGAGCCGGTTCGTCTGTTTCTGAAATGGGATGGACAATTTCTTATGTATCAAACCGTAGGTATTTCATTGGTCCATAAGAGTAAGCACCAAACTAATCGAAGATGCCGAGAAAAAAGATATGTTGATGAGAATGATTTCGATGGATCTATTGCACGACATGGAAAAGCGCTTGTGAATGGAGATGAAAATCATTATGATTTGCTTGTTCCTGAAAATATTCTATCTCCTAGGCGTCGTAGAGAATTGAGAATTCTAATGGGTTTCCATTCTGGGAAAGAGAATGCTGTGGACAGAGATTCAGGCAATGGGAATAATGTAAGGAATTTTGGGCAATTTTTGAATGAGGATAAGTATCTTGATATAGATACAAACAAATTCATTCAATTCAAATTGTTTGTTTGGCCCAATTATCGATTAGAAGATTTAGCTTGTATGAATCGCTATTGGTTTGATACCAATAATGGCAGTCGTTTCAGTATGTCAAGGATACATATGTATCCACGATACATAATTTTTTGATGGCACATTTTCTAGATATCACGTATCATATCCGTGAGACGAAGACAGATGTACACACACGTTGTGTTACATTCTATTTTCATACATGATACTGATTCAATGATGTATCAATTGGATCTAGGAATGAATTGGCGGAATCTTCTTAGGTTCAAATCTTCGTGGGTGCAAAAATGTACCATCCCCTTGTATCCGAATCAAATTACAAATTGAATTTCTTTTCTTAATTTAATTCAATTATATTTGGTAGAAAACAAAGTAGTATAATATATAAATTATAAATAAATCCAAATTCTTGTGTGTACCAGATCGAAATGACTGGCATTATTATTATTCCTGATCGGTAAAATCCATATTTGTGGAAAAGAAAAAAAAAAAGAACATAAAGAGAAGAATTATTTTTATGGTAAAAAATGCATTCATCTCAGTTATTCCGCAAGAAGAAAGAGAAAAAAACAAGGGATCTGTTGAATTTCAAGTATTAAGTTTCACTAATAAGATACGTAGACTTACTTCCCATCTGAAATTGCACAGAAAAGACTATTTATCTCAGAGAGGTCTGCGGAAAATTTTGGGAAAACGTAGGCGGCTGCTGGCTTATTTGTCAAAGAAAAATGGAGTTCGTTATAAGGAATTAATTGGTCAGCTGGATATTCGGGAGTCAAAAACTCGTTAATTTAAAGATTCACCGAACGGTTTATTAGATCTTGAATTTTGATGAACCTCATTTCGTTTTCAGTAATTCATGGAATAAAGAATCGGGGAAGAAAACATATGACTGTACCGGCTACAAGAAAAGACCTCATGATAGTCAATATGGGCCCTCACCACCCATCAATGCATGGTGTTCTTCGACTCATCGTTACTCTAGATGGTGAAGATGTTATTGACTGTGAACCCATATTGGGTTATTTACACAGAGGGATGGAAAAAATTGCGGAAAACCGAACAATTATACAATATCTGCCTTATGTAACACGTTGGGATTATTTAGCTACTATGTTCACAGAGGCAATAACGGTAAATGCACCAGAACAATTGGGAAATATTCAAGTACCTAAAAGAGCTAGCTATATCAGAGTCATTATGCTAGAGCTGAGTCGTATAGCTTCTCATTTGTTATGGCTTGGGCCTTTCATGGCGGATATTGGTGCACAGACTCCTTTCTTCTATATTTTCAGAGAGAGGGAATTGCTATATGATCTATTTGAAGCTGCCACAGGTATGCGAATGATGCATAATTACTTCCGTATCGGAGGAGTAACTGCTGATTTACCATATGGCTGGATAGATAAATGTTTGGATTTTTGCGATTATTTTTTAACAGGAGTGGCGGAATATCAAAAGCTTATTACGCGGAATCCCATTTTTTTGGAACGAGTTGAAGGGGTGGGCATTATTGGTGGAGAGGAAGCAATAAATTGGGGTTTATCAGGACCAATGTTACGAGCTTCCGGAATCCAATGGGATCTTCGTAAAGTTGATCATTATGAGTGTTATGATGAATTCGATTGGGAAGTCCAATGGCAAAAAGAAGGAGACTCATTAGCTCGTTATTTAGTACGAATTAGCGAAATGACAGAATCCATAAAAATTATTCAACAGGCACTAGAAGAAATCCCGGGGGGACCCTACGAGAATTTAGAAGTCCGACGCTTTGATAGAGCAAGGGATTCCGAATGGAATGATTTTGAATATCGATTTATTAGTAAAAAGCCCTCTCCCGCTTTTGAATTGTCGAAACAAGAACTTTATGTAAGAGTAGAAGCCCCAAAGGGAGAATTAGGAATTTTTTTGATAGGAGATAATAGTGTTTTTCCCTGGAGATGGAAAATTCGTCCACCAGGCTTCATTAATTTGCAAATTCTTCCTCAGCTAGTTAAAAGAATGAAATTGGCGGATATCATGACGATACTAGGTAGTATAGATATCATTATGGGAGAAGTCGATCGTTGAAATGATAATTGATACGACAGAAGTACAAGCTATCAATTCTTTTTCCAGATCGGAATTTTTAAAAGAGGTCTATAGCCTCTTATGGGCGCTTATCCCTATTTTGACTCCTGTATCGGGAATCACAATAGGGGTACTCGTTATTGTGTGGTTAGAAAGAGAAATATCCGCAAGTTTACAACAACGTATTGGGCCTGAATATGCCGGTCCCCTGGGAATTCTTCAAGCTCTAGCGGATGGAACTAAACTACTTTTCAAAGAGGATCTTCTCCCATCTAGAGGGGATATTCGTTTATTCAGTATCGGGCCGTCTATAGCGGTCATATCCATTTTACTAAGTTATTCAGTAATTCCTTTTGGTTATCACCTTGTTCTAGCCGATCTCAGTATAGGTGTTTCTTTATGGATCGCCATTTCCAGTATTGCTCCTATTGGACTTCTTATGTCAGGATATGGATCGAATAATAAATATTCCTTTTCAGGTGGTCTACGAGCTGCTGCTCAATCTATTAGTTATGAAATACCATTAACTCTATGTGTGTTATCAATATCTCTACGTGTGATTCGTTGGAACATCAACTTTTACCCTTTTCTTTTACCTCCTTCCTTTATTTCTAGGAAAGAGATTGAACGTATTGAATAAATATCTTTATCTTTTTATTCATCACTCGGGTCGATAAGCTAAACCAGATAGTTATATGAGTGAAACAAAACAGCTTATGAATTCGCAGTAATCAGATTGATTCTCATTCCCTATGTACGAGAGTCAAGTAGAAGTAAACATAAGCAGTGAAAACCGTTTACCCCAAGATTGGTTGATTAGTCATCATGGCTTGAAGCGGGTACCAAAAATCAACTGTATGGAGTTTTTACAATTTTTATTTTATGTATTACCATACCGGGAATCAATCAAAAATGAGTGGACGGTTAGGAACACTAAGGTACACAAAGGATTAGTAATGGAGATAATGTAAGATATTCAAATGGATATTTTTGCATAAAAGGAATAATAATGAGGGCTTTAAGTTGGTAGAAATGATCAAGCAGTACTTCCCCATGATTCTGATTCAGAGTATGCTCCTATCCACTGATTAAAGAAATGACTATTAGGAACGAAGTAATTCTTTATTTTTTTTTTTGAGAATCCCCTCTTCTGAGAAAGAAGAACAGGAACGAAAGAAATGGAATGCAATAGCAAAAATGAATAAAATTCAGAAGAAATCCTTTTGAATTCTTTCTTTTCTCCATCTGATCCATATTCATAAAGATGAAATAGAATTCTTATCATGATCCATGAACTAATGTGATGTCTAATTCTTTTTCGTAATAGAAAGATATGGGTTGAAATAATTGATACAACGCGTATTTTATTGAAGGATTCCGTTATTACTGAACAAAGATAAATTCGAATTTGAATTATAAAATAAGGTATGAGATCAATTCGGAAGCACTTTTTATTTGTTATTATAGCAGACAGAATTCCATTGGTCTAATTAGGGATAGGGACTCTCCGATGCTTACTCTATCTATCCTACAAAAACATGTCGGGGTAATACCGAAAACCCGTCCTTAGATTTATTTTTGGCCATCGAGGAGCCGTATGAAGCCGAAGTCTCATGTACGGTTCTGGAATAGCGATGAGAACAGTGATGTTATGATCGACTATGATTATCTAACAGTTCAAGTACAATTGATATAGTTGAGGCACAGTCCAAATATGGGTTTTGGGGGTGGAATCTGTGGCGCCAACCTATAGGGTTTATAGTTTTTCTAATTTCTTCCCTAGCAGAATGTGAGAGATTACCCTTTGATTTACCAGAAGCAGAAGAAGAATTAGTAGCAGGTTATCAAACCGAATATTCAGGTATCAAATTTGGTTTATTTTACGTTGCTTCTTACCTAAATCTACTGGTTTCTTCATTATTTGTAACAGTTCTGTACTTGGGCGGGTGGAATCTCTCTATTCCGTACATATTCATTCTTGAACTTTTCGGAATAAATAAAACCGTTGGAATCCTTGGAACAACAATGGGTATCTTTATTACACTAGCGAAAACTTATTTGTTCCTGTTCATTCCTATCGCAACAAGATGGACTTTACCTAGGATGAGAATGGACCAACTATTAAATCTTGGATGGAAATTTCTTTTACCTATTTCTCTAGGTAATCTATTATTGACAACTTCTTCCCAACTCCTTTCACTGTAACAGAATACAAAATTTTAGATTCATAACCTCTCTCAAGCAAGAGAAAGAAACATCAAATTATTCATGGATATCCACGATATGTTCCCTATGGTGACAGGGTTCATGAATTATGGTCAACAAACAGTACGAGCTGCAAGGTACATTGGTCAAAGTTTCATGATTACTTTATCCCACGCGAATCGTTTACCTGTAACTATTCAATATCCTTATGAAAAATCGATCACATCAGAGCGTTTCCGCGGTCGAATCCATTTTGAATTTGATAAATGTATTGCTTGTGAAGTATGTGTTCGTGTATGCCCCATAGATCTACCCGTTGTTGATTGGAGATTGGAAACAGATATTAGAAAGAAACAATTGCTTAATTATAGTATTGATTTCGGAATCTGTATATTTTGTGGTAACTGCGTCGAGTATTGTCCAACAAACTGTTTATCAATGACTGAAGAATATGAACTTTCCACTTATGATCGTCACGAATTGAATTATAATCAAATTGCTTTGGGTCGGTTACCAATGTCAGTAATTGGAGATTACACAATTCAAACAAACAATTATGAATTCGACTCAAATAAAAATAACCACGGTAGATAAACCCCTTAATTCAAGTTTGGTTGGTCAGTAACCACAAATCATAACTACTGATTTGTGAGAATCTTGGATTGATTTTAATTTCGAATGGATTCATCTATCCGTGATGATTTCGAAATATCAAATTCCGAACTACAACTACTCCTTCGGATCCAGAAGCGGGATTGGCCCAATAACTATATCCACATCAATCCACACCACATTAAAATTCAATTTGAGTAACGTATTTTAGTAACGTATTATATACAAGAAAAAGATAGGGTAACCCCCTTTCCTGGCCCGGTCAGTAAGGTCATGAAATATTTCTACTTAATTTATCTCTTATTTTACACATAATGGATTTGCCTGGACCAATACATGATATTCTTTTAGTATTTCTGGGATCAGGTCTTATATTAGGAAGTCTAGGAGTGGTATTACTTACCAATCCAATTTATTCTGCCTTTTCTTTAGGATGGGTTCTTGTTTGTATATCCTTATTCTATATTCTATCTAACTCCTATTTTGTAGCTGCTGCACAGCTCCTTATTTACGTGGGGGCCATAAATGTATTAATCATATTTGCTGTGATGTTCATGAAAGGTTCCGAATATTCCAATGATTTATCTCTTTGGACCGTTGGAGATGGAGTTACTTCACTGGTTTGTACAAGTATTCTTTTTTCATTAATTACGACTATCTCAGATACGTCATGGTACGGGATTATTTGGACTACAAGATCAAGCCAGATTATAGAACAGGACCTCACGAGTAACGTTCAACAAATTGGGATTCATTTATCAACGGATTTTTATCTTCCATTTGAACTTATTTCTATAATTCTTTTAGTTGCTTTGATAGGTGCAATTGCTATGGCTCGTCAGTAACAAAAACTTAGGATTCGAAATCCAAAATCAAATCAAATTAACTAAAAAAAAAAAATAAGGCTTTGTTCTGTCTTATTGTTATCACATCCATTTCCCTTCAATTCTATTTTCATATTGTTCATATATACATATATTGTTCATATATACATATATATATATAACTATAACATATATATATATAATAAAAATATAATAAAATAATTATATAATAAAATAATACATATATATAATATATATAATATATAAATATATAATATATATAATATATAAATATATAATATATATAATATATAAATATATAATATATATAATATATAAATAATAATATAATAAAATAATATAATAAAATAATTAAAATAATAATAATATAAATAATAAATATATAAAATATTATAAAATATAAAAAAAAAGTTTGAGTTTGATTCTATTATATTTATATTCGAGTCAATAAAATCGGTTAAATTGTTGTTCATATTGAAATGAATCAAGATTCATGAGGAGTTGGTCAATGATACTCGAGCATGTACTTGTTTTGAGTGCCTATTTATTTTCTATCGGTATTTATGGATTGATCACAAGTCGAAACATGGTTAGAGCACTTATGTGTCTTGAGCTTATACTAAATGCGGTTAATCTAAATCTCGTAACATTTTCGGATTTATTTGATAGTCGTCAATTAAAAGGAGACATTTTCTCGATCTTTGTTATAGCTATTGCAGCCGCTGAAGCAGCTATTGGACCGGCTATTGTTTCGTCGATCCATCGTAACAGAAAATCAACTCGTATCAATCAATCCAATTTATTGAATAAATAGTCGTAATGAAAAGACAAATATCTATCTATATATAGATATAGATAGATATCCATATATGGATAGATAGCGAATTTCAATTTATAGAATTCACCAATTAGAATTAGCATAAGCATATATAACTTATAACTCATATGATCATGTTTCCCGAAACGTAAGAAATCAAAGTATCTTGGACCTCTCTCATGAACAGATCCAGAAGCCAATTTATTATAAAAAAAATCCATTCTGGTAACCCACTGATTCGTCTGGTGTCTATAATACATGAATACATGATTCATTTATTACTAATATTACTAATTTTACCAGATCGAAATTTTAGAATGTTCCAAAAATTTATAGATCCAATGTCACATTCAGTAAAGATTTATGATACATGTATCGGATGTACTCAATGTGTACGAGCTTGCCCCACAGATGTTTTGGAAATGATACCTTGGGACGGATGTAAAGCTAAGCAAATTGCTTCTGCTCCAAGAACAGAGGACTGCGTAGGTTGTAAGAGATGTGAATCCGCTTGTCCAACGGATTTCCTGAGTGTCCGGGTTTATTTATGGCATGAGACAACTCGCAGCATGGGTCTAGCTTATTGATACGTTCCAGAAAATTCCACTTGAATCCATTTGATTCCTCTTTACCGACAAAAACCCGTACTCGAGAAAATCCATTATTCCATTCCGAGCGCGGGTTTTTCTGGTCAAAGTCTATCTTGTCTTTACCACGAGTTATTTTCCTTGGTTAACAATAATTGTTGTTTTGCCGATTTCCGCGGGTTTGTTAATTTTCTTTCTCCCCCAAAGAGGGAATAAGGTAGTTAGGTGGTATACCATATGTATATGCTTATTGGAGCTGCTTCTAACGACCTACACATTCTGTTATCATTTTCAATTGGACGACCCATTAATCCAATTGGAGGAGGATTATAAATGGATAAATATTTTGGATTTTCACTGGAGACTAGGAATCGATGGACTTTCCATAGGACCCATTTTACTGACGGGATTTATCACGGCTTTGGCTACCTTAGCGGCTTGGCCAGTTACTCGAGATTCGCGATTGTTCCATTTCCTGATGTTAGCAATGTACAGCGGTCAAATAGGATCATTTTCTTCTCGAGACCTTTTACTTTTTTTCATCATGTGGGAGTTAGAATTAATTCCTGTTTACCTACTTCTATCTATGTGGGGAGGGAAGAAACGTCTGTACTCAGCTACAAAGTTTATTTTGTACACTGCGGGGGGTTCCATTTTTCTCTTAATAGGAGTTCCAGGTATGGGTTTATATGGTTCCAATGAACCAACATTAAATTTTGAAACATTAGCTAATCAATCGTATCCCGCGGCATTGGAAATAATATTATATTTTGGCTTCTTTATTGCTTATGCTGTTAAATCACCGATTATACCCCTACATACGTGGTTACCAGATACCCACGGAGAAGCACATTACAGTACATGTATGCTTCTAGCCGGAATCTTATTAAAAATGGGGGCATATGGATTGATTCGCATCAATATGGAATTATTACCCCATGCTCATTCTATATTTTCCCCCTGGTTGGTGATAGTAGGAACCATTCAAATAATCTATGCAGCTTTAACTTCTCCCGGTCAACGCAATTTAAAAAAGAGAATAGCCTATTCCTCCGTATCTCATATGGGTTTCATAATTATAGGAATTGGTTCCATAACTGATACGGGACTCAATGGGGCCATTTTACAAATAATCTCTCATGGATTTATTGGTGCTGCACTTTTTTTCTTGGCAGGAACGAGTTACGATAGAATACGTCTTGTTTATCTCGACGAAATGGGAGGAATTGCTATCCCAATGCCAAAAATATTTACCATGTTCAGTAGTTTCGCGATGGCTTCTCTTGCATTGCCAGGAATGAGTGGTTTTGTTGCGGAATTGGTAGTATTCTTTGGAATAATTAATAGCTCGAAATATCTTTTAATGCCAAAAATACTAATTACTTTTGTAATGGCAGTTGGAATGATATTAACTCCTATTTATTCATTATCCATGTTACGCCAGATGTTCTATGGATACAAGCTATTCAATGTTACAAACTCTTATTTTATGGATTCTGGACCACGAGAATTATTTATTTCGATATGTATCTTTTTGCCTGTAATAGGTATTGGTATTTATCCCGATTTCGTTCTTTCGTTATCAGTTGACAAGGTGGAAGCCATTCTATCTAATTACTTTTATAAATCGTTTTCATGAATAAGACATAAAGTAAAAAACGCCAGTGATTTTGAAAATTGTTCGCTGTAAATAAAAAAAATGAAGTGAATTGGAATTGTAATCAGATACATCTGGAGTTTTTGAGAACCAAACCATCGGTTCTCAAAAACTCGCAAAACTTTCGTTATATGTTATGTTATATAGGAGGATGCTCTTATGTATTCTTCAAGTCGTTTTTCTTCAATTAGGTCTTAACTTAATGTGAATGAACCATAACTATGTAGTCCTATTCCTAATAGATTGACTCCAAAATAGCATATCCAAATTATAAGAAATCCTATGGAAGCCACAATTGCCGAATTCACACCTTGCAAACTTGGATTCGTTCTAGTATGTAAATAAATCGCGGATATGGTCCAAGTAATAAATGCCCAAGTTTCTTTGGGATCCCAATTCCAATAGGATCCCCATGCCTCATTAGCCCATACTGCTCCCGAAAGAATACCTATGGTTAAAAAGGTAAACCCTAGACTAAGGACACGATAACTCCAATGATCCAATCGTTGAGTCAATTGATACCTGTGATAATTTCTAAATGAAAAAAAAGAAGTGTTTTGTAAAAAACTTCTTTTCTCATTTAAGTATTGTATCTCGCCAAAAGAAAATGGTCCGATTAATAAATAATTACTTTTACCAAAAATATCTATGTTTTTTCGAAATGTAATGACTAAAAGAGATACTGATAATAAGGATCCACATAAAAGAGCTGCATAGCTCAATAACATCATACTCACATGCATCATTAACCAGTAGGACTGTAGAGCAGGTACTAATATTGCGGATTGATGTATTTCAGTTAAAAGACCCGAAGTGGCAAAGCCCTGAGTAAAAATCACACTTGGAGCGGTTATTGCGCTTAAATTATTTTTATTGTTCCGTATTTTAGAAACCGTATGAATAATGTAGAAACTCCATGAAAGGAACATTAATGATTCATATAAATCACTTAACGGGAAATGTCTCGAATAAATCCAACGAGTAATTAATAATACTGTTATACAGAAAAAAGTAGCTATCATGCCTTTTTCTGACGAATCACATAGTCCCAGGATTTCATGGACTAAGAATTTCATCAAATAAATCGTAATGACAATTGAAATGATCGAAAAAGCGATGTGAGTTAATATATGTTCTAAAGTAGCAAATATCATAAAAAAAAAAAATTTATCTTAAACTTAAAATAAAAGGGGTTTACTGAATCCAATATCCAATTATAGAATGGAAACCCATAACATAATTGAATTCAGTATAGGATCTCTTGTGCCCCTTTTAGAGGATGCCGCCACTCGGACTCGAACCGAGATGCTCTAGCACTGCTTCCTAAGAGCAGCGTGTCTACCAATTTCACCATGGCGGCTTGATCAAAATAATAATAGCCCATATTAGATTCAATCGTCGAGATTGGTGCAATCAATGTAATCCATTTTTGGAAACATTCGAATCGTTGAATAAAAACCTCTTCAAATAAATAAAATATTTGAATGTTCAATAATACTTAACTTACTATCGTGATATGGTGTCTATTTTAACAATGGGATTTCGCCTATTATAAGTTACTCCAGAACAGTTGGACCTAAATGATTAGGTACTCGGTCTAGGTAGAGGTATGGAACACAGAATTTTATTTTTTTTTTTTCTAGCTCATTTTTTGATGATTCAGTTCTCATTTATCTGATTTCATAGATATGAAATGAAAAAAAAAAATAAAATAAAATAGTTTTAGTTTTTTTTTATGTATCACAATTTTATCATTACATCCAAGTGATTTCTATAAATATGATGAAATATTTGGATAGCTTGGTATCAAAACTTTATTAATGGTGGAAATCCTAATTGCGGACATCATTCGTGTGAGGATTTAACAAACCAACTAGGTATCGGGCTGGGCGTATAACAACAGAGTTTCAATCTCTATCAGAATTCTACCGTATTTATAAAATTTATAAAATCTCAACTCTATTTTTTAAAAAATAGACATCTATTTCTCTATATTTATCTAATTTATCTATAAAAAAATGGAGTTATAACGTTGTTTTCACTTGCTTATTTCAGATCTTACAAAAGAAAAATATTAATGATGTATAATTTTTGGGGATAAATAATCGAAGAGACTCCTTTCTAAAAATTAAAAATATTTTTAATTTTTTTTTTTATTTTTTTATTGTGAAAAAAGTGAATCGATGGGGAAAATAAGAATCCCCATCTCGCAAGTTAAAAAACCCTACTTATTACTATAATTAATAATTAGTATAATATAATGAAAAAGGGAAATCCTCATTTTTTATCTAACTGCTTTTTTTTTTTTTTTTTCAAACAAAAAAGAAATAGTGAAATAGTGCCGTTTTTAGAACCTAGTTAGACAAATAGACAAAAGAATTCTTATTCTACGTACCACAATATCCAGTCCTATCCTATCTTGCATGAATGAGTTCAAACCATTAGTTAATGTAAAAATTATTCATCTTATAAATCATCCAATTTATCGAGTCATATCAATTGAGATTACTACAAGGCTTTATTATTTTTGTTTTGTTTGTCGCACAAAAAAACTTTTTGAACGCCCAGTAGAAATCGATTTAGCTAAAGATAAAGCTTTTTCCGCGGCCCAATATCCCCTTTTCTTCCAAATATTTCTACGAATACGCTTTTTTGACATAGAAGTACGTTTCTTTGGAACTGCCATTTTAAAATGAAAGGGTTACTCATTTTTATAGTTGAATGTGAAAGACATGTATTGTTGAATATGAATCGTTCTTTCTATTCATTATCTATATTTATTCCATAGTGGATACTTCCTTTATCACATCAAAAATAGAGTACGTGCATTTCAAATATAGCATTACTAGAGATAAAAAAAAAATAGAAGAAAAAAAAGAAAAGGAAAACAATGTAATTATCAAAGGCATTTTTTTACATCTATTCTTACATCTATTCTATATTACATACAAAAAAAGAATTCGTATTGATTGGTACTTCCTGATCCTCATTCAGACCCATGTTTATAGAATCCACTGACATATAAATCGAATCGAATGAATGTTTGCTGTTGATAAGAATAAAAAAAAAAGTTCCAATTCTTATCTCAGTTTATTTATATATATATATATATATATATATTATATCGTTGTATTATGTTTAATAAATCGAAATAAGATAAGAATCCTTACCCATTTACCTATACCTAATTTAAGAAAACACAAACACTAATGTAACATTTTTCTATTTATTAGATTAATTGATCAATCTCGAAGGTAGAGTACCCATAATTAAAATACAAATGAGACTCACAATTAATCTGTTAAACGATAATTACTTGCATAAAGGTAATTTTAGTAATCGCGTATTTTCATTTTATGCAAAATAATGAGTCTCATTCATAGGATTTCCGATAAGCATAAGTTTGCTTTATTGGCTTTTCTTTTAGTCCAATCAAACAGTTCCACAATGAATTAGTGAATGACTATGAATAAAATAACTGGGTCTCCATTAAGTCAAGTTTTTGGTGGATTTAATGCTCCAGCATCAAATACTTTTTTTTTGGGGGGGTCATTATTTTTCTTTACTATTATGGATTGGATATAAATCTACGATAGTAGAATAATTGAAAGAAAATCTCATACTCTGTTCTGTATTTTAATAAATAATAAATATATTAATTAATAACTAGGTAGTCACTTTTAACTAGTAACTTGGCTATTTGAAGAAATGTAACTTATCGAATTTTTTCAATATCTGGTAAAGACTGGTAAAGAATCAAAATAATTCAGAATTTCAACTCATATTTGAGTTCTCTTATATCTTAATATATTGATATTGATTTATTTTTTATTATTGCTATTGCATTGCTCCTTCCGAAAGAGATAAGAGCTGGTGAATCGGAAACAATTAATAAGAAAAAAAGAAAAAGGAGTTTTATTTTCTTATGGAACATACATATGAATATGCATGGATGATACCTTTCGTTCCACTTCCAGTTACTATGTCAATAGGATTGGGACTTTTGCTTGTTCCGACCGCAACGAAAAATCTTCGCCGTATCTGGGCTTTTCCTAGTGTTTCATTGCTAAGCATAGTTATGGTTTTTTCGGCCGATCTATCTATTCAACAAATAAATGGTAGTTCGGTCTATCAATATCTATGGTCTTGGACCATCAATAATGATTTTTCCTTAGAGTTTGGCTACTTAATCGACTCACTTACTTCTATTATGTTAATACTAATCACTACAGTTGGAATCATGGTTCTTATTTATAGTGACAATTATATGTCTCATGATCAAGGGTATTTGAGATTTTTTGCTTATATGAGTTTTTCCAATGCTTCCATGTTGGGATTAGTTACTAGCTCCAATTTTATACAAATTTATATTTTTTGGGAACTGGTGGGAATGTGTTCATATCTATTAATAGGGTTTTGGTTCACACGACCAATTGCTGCAAATGCTTGTCAAAAAGCGTTTGTAACTAATCGTGTGGGGGATTTTGGTTTATTATTAGGAATCTTAGGTCTTTATTGGATAACAGGTAGTTTCGAATTTCGAGATTTGTTCGAAATTCTCAATAGCCTGATTGATAATAATGGGGTAAATTCTTTATTTGCAACTCTGTGTGCCTCTCTATTATTTCTAGGTGCAGTTGCTAAATCCGCACAATTTCCCCTTCATGTATGGTTACCTGATGCAATGGAGGGCCCTACTCCTATTTCGGCTCTTATACATGCTGCTACTATGGTAGCAGCGGGAATTTTTCTTGTCGCTCGACTTTTTCCTATTTTCACAGTCATACCTTACATAATGAATCTCATTTCTTTGATAGGTGTAATAACGGTATTATTAGGAGCCACTTTGGCTCTTGCTCAAAGAGACATTAAGAAAAGCTTAGCCTATTCAACGATGTCTCAATTGGGTTATATTATGTTAGCTTTAGGGATAGGTTCTTATCGAGCTGCTTTATTCCATTTGATCACTCATGCCTATTCGAAAGCATTATTGTTTTTAGGATCCGGATCCATTATTCATTCAATGGAACCCATTGTTGGATATTCTCCAGAAAAAAGTCAGAATATGGTTCTTATGGGTGGTTTAGCAAAATATGTACCAATTACAAAAACTACTTTTTTATTAGGTACCCTTTCTCTTTGTGGTATTCCACCTCTTGCTTGTTTTTGGTCCAAAGATGAAATCCTTAATGATAGTTGGTTATATTCGCCAATTTTTGCGATAATAGCTTGTTCTACAGCAGGATTAACTGCATTTTATATGTTTCGGGTGTATTTACTTACTTTCGAAGGGCATTTACGCGTTTATTTTAAAAATTACAGTGGCACTCAAAATAGTTCGTTCTATTCAATATCTATATGGGGGAAAGAAGGACTGAACCCAATTAATCGAAATTTTATTTTATCAACAATAAACAATAATAAAAAGGTTTCCTTTTTTTCGAAAAAGACATATCAAATTGATGAAAATGCACGAAATCTCATGCGCTCTCTTAATACTTATTTTGGCAATAAAGAAACTTCCACGTATCCTCATGAATCAGACAATACTATGCTATTGCCTATGCTTGTATTGGTCTTATTTATTTTGTTCGTTGGATCTATAGGAATTCGTTTGGATCAAGGAATAATGGATTTTGATATATTATCGAAATGGTTAACTCCGTCTATAAACCTCTTACATAAAAGTTCGAATCCTTCTTTAGATTGGTATGAATTTGTGACAAATGCCATTTTTTCAGTTAGCATCGCCTATTTTGGAATATTAATAGCCTCTCTTTTATATGGGTCCGTTTATTCATCTTTTCTGAGTTTGGACTTCATCAATTCATTTATGAAAATGGGTTCGAAGATAATTTTTTTGGACCGAATAATAAATATAATATATAATTGGTCATATAATCGTGGTTATATAGATACTCTTTATGGAATATCTTTAACTAGGAATATAAGAGGATTAGCGGAATTAACTCATTTTTTTGATAGACGGCTTATTGATGGAATTACAAATGGAGTTGGCCTTACAAGTTTCTTTGCGGGAGAGGGGATCAAATATGTGGGGGGTGGACGAATTTCTTCTTATCTCTTCGTGTATTTATCTTATGTATCATTCTTTTTTTTATTAATTTAAATTAATAAAAAAAAGAATGATACATAAGATAAATACACGAAGAGATAAGAAGAAATTCGTCCACCCCCCACATATTTGATCCCCTCTCCCGCAAAGAAACTTGTAAGGCCAACTCCATTTGTAATTCCATCAATAAGCCGTCTATCAAAAAAATGAGTTAATTCCGCTAATCCTCTTATATTCCTAGTTAAAGATATTCCATAAAGAGTATCTATATAACCACGATTATATGACCAATTATATATTATATTTATTATTCGGTCCAAAAAAATTATCTTCGAACCCATTTTCATAAATGAATTGATGAAGTCCAAACTCAGAAAAGATGAATAAACGGACCCATATAAAAGAGAGGCTATTAATATTCCAAAATAGGCGATGCTAACTGAAAAAATGGCATTTGTCACAAATTCATACCAATCTAAAGAAGGATTCGAACTTTTATGTAAGAGGTTTATAGACGGAGTTAACCATTTCGATAATATATCAAAATCCATTATTCCTTGATCCAAACGAATTCCTATAGATCCAACGAACAAAATAAATAAGACCAATACAAGCATAGGCAATAGCATAGTATTGTCTGATTCATGAGGATACGTGGAAGTTTCTTTATTGCCAAAATAAGTATTAAGAGAGCGCATGAGATTTCGTGCATTTTCATCAATTTGATATGTCTTTTTCGAAAAAAAGGAAACCTTTTTATTATTGTTTATTGTTGATAAAATAAAATTTCGATTAATTGGGTTCAGTCCTTCTTTCCCCCATATAGATATTGAATAGAACGAACTATTTTGAGTGCCACTGTAATTTTTAAAATAAACGCGTAAATGCCCTTCGAAAGTAAGTAAATACACCCGAAACATATAAAATGCAGTTAATCCTGCTGTAGAACAAGCTATTATCGCAAAAATTGGCGAATATAACCAACTATCATTAAGGATTTCATCTTTGGACCAAAAACAAGCAAGAGGTGGAATACCACAAAGAGAAAGGGTACCTAATAAAAAAGTAGTTTTTGTAATTGGTACATATTTTGCTAAACCACCCATAAGAACCATATTCTGACTTTTTTCTGGAGAATATCCAACAATGGGTTCCATTGAATGAATAATGGATCCGGATCCTAAAAACAATAATGCTTTCGAATAGGCATGAGTGATCAAATGGAATAAAGCAGCTCGATAAGAACCTATCCCTAAAGCTAACATAATATAACCCAATTGAGACATCGTTGAATAGGCTAAGCTTTTCTTAATGTCTCTTTGAGCAAGAGCCAAAGTGGCTCCTAATAATACCGTTATTACACCTATCAAAGAAATGAGATTCATTATGTAAGGTATGACTGTGAAAATAGGAAAAAGTCGAGCGACAAGAAAAATTCCCGCTGCTACCATAGTAGCAGCATGTATAAGAGCCGAAATAGGAGTAGGGCCCTCCATTGCATCAGGTAACCATACATGAAGGGGAAATTGTGCGGATTTAGCAACTGCACCTAGAAATAATAGAGAGGCACACAGAGTTGCAAATAAAGAATTTACCCCATTATTATCAATCAGGCTATTGAGAATTTCGAACAAATCTCGAAATTCGAAACTACCTGTTATCCAATAAAGACCTAAGATTCCTAATAATAAACCAAAATCCCCCACACGATTAGTTACAAACGCTTTTTGACAAGCATTTGCAGCAATTGGTCGTGTGAACCAAAACCCTATTAATAGATATGAACACATTCCCACCAGTTCCCAAAAAATATAAATTTGTATAAAATTGGAGCTAGTAACTAATCCCAACATGGAAGCATTGGAAAAACTCATATAAGCAAAAAATCTCAAATACCCTTGATCATGAGACATATAATTGTCACTATAAATAAGAACCATGATTCCAACTGTAGTGATTAGTATTAACATAATAGAAGTAAGTGAGTCGATTAAGTAGCCAAACTCTAAGGAAAAATCATTATTGATGGTCCAAGACCATAGATATTGATAGACCGAACTACCATTTATTTGTTGAATAGATAGATCGGCCGAAAAAACCATAACTATGCTTAGCAATGAAACACTAGGAAAAGCCCAGATACGGCGAAGATTTTTCGTTGCGGTCGGAACAAGCAAAAGTCCCAATCCTATTGACATAGTAACTGGAAGTGGAACGAAAGGTATCATCCATGCATATTCATATGTATGTTCCATAAGAAAATAAAACTCCTTTTTCTTTTTTTCTTATTAATTGTTTCCGATTCACCAGCTCTTATCTCTTTCGGAAGGAGCAATGCAATAGCAATAATAAAAAATAAATCAATATCAATATATTAAGATATAAGAGAACTCAAATATGAGTTGAAATTCTGAATTATTTTGATTCTTTACCAGTCTTTACCAGATATTGAAAAAATTCGATAAGTTACATTTCTTCAAATAGCCAAGTTACTAGTTAAAAGTGACTACCTAGTTATTAATTAATATATTTATTATTTATTAAAATACAGAACAGAGTATGAGATTTTCTTTCAATTATTCTACTATCGTAGATTTATATCCAATCCATAATAGTAAAGAAAAATAATGACCCCCCCAAAAAAAAAGTATTTGATGCTGGAGCATTAAATCCACCAAAAACTTGACTTAATGGAGACCCAGTTATTTTATTCATAGTCATTCACTAATTCATTGTGGAACTGTTTGATTGGACTAAAAGAAAAGCCAATAAAGCAAACTTATGCTTATCGGAAATCCTATGAATGAGACTCATTATTTTGCATAAAATGAAAATACGCGATTACTAAAATTACCTTTATGCAAGTAATTATCGTTTAACAGATTAATTGTGAGTCTCATTTGTATTTTAATTATGGGTACTCTACCTTCGAGATTGATCAATTAATCTAATAAATAGAAAAATGTTACATTAGTGTTTGTGTTTTCTTAAATTAGGTATAGGTAAATGGGTAAGGATTCTTATCTTATTTCGATTTATTAAACATAATACAACGATATAATATATATATATATATATATATATAAATAAACTGAGATAAGAATTGGAACTTTTTTTTTTATTCTTATCAACAGCAAACATTCATTCGATTCGATTTATATGTCAGTGGATTCTATAAACATGGGTCTGAATGAGGATCAGGAAGTACCAATCAATACGAATTCTTTTTTTGTATGTAATATAGAATAGATGTAAGAATAGATGTAAAAAAATGCCTTTGATAATTACATTGTTTTCCTTTTCTTTTTTTTCTTCTATTTTTTTTTTATCTCTAGTAATGCTATATTTGAAATGCACGTACTCTATTTTTGATGTGATAAAGGAAGTATCCACTATGGAATAAATATAGATAATGAATAGAAAGAACGATTCATATTCAACAATACATGTCTTTCACATTCAACTATAAAAATGAGTAACCCTTTCATTTTAAAATGGCAGTTCCAAAGAAACGTACTTCTATGTCAAAAAAGCGTATTCGTAGAAATATTTGGAAGAAAAGGGGATATTGGGCCGCGGAAAAAGCTTTATCTTTAGCTAAATCGATTTCTACTGGGCGTTCAAAAAGTTTTTTTGTGCGACAAACAAAACAAAAATAATAAAGCCTTGTAGTAATCTCAATTGATATGACTCGATAAATTGGATGATTTATAAGATGAATAATTTTTACATTAACTAATGGTTTGAACTCATTCATGCAAGATAGGATAGGACTGGATATTGTGGTACGTAGAATAAGAATTCTTTTGTCTATTTGTCTAACTAGGTTCTAAAAACGGCACTATTTCACTATTTCTTTTTTGTTTGAAAAAAAAAAAAAAAAAGCAGTTAGATAAAAAATGAGGATTTCCCTTTTTCATTATATTATACTAATTATTAATTATAGTAATAAGTAGGGTTTTTTAACTTGCGAGATGGGGATTCTTATTTTCCCCATCGATTCACTTTTTTCACAATAAAAAAATAAAAAAAAAAATTAAAAATATTTTTAATTTTTAGAAAGGAGTCTCTTCGATTATTTATCCCCAAAAATTATACATCATTAATATTTTTCTTTTGTAAGATCTGAAATAAGCAAGTGAAAACAACGTTATAACTCCATTTTTTTATAGATAAATTAGATAAATATAGAGAAATAGATGTCTATTTTTTAAAAAATAGAGTTGAGATTTTATAAATTTTATAAATACGGTAGAATTCTGATAGAGATTGAAACTCTGTTGTTATACGCCCAGCCCGATACCTAGTTGGTTTGTTAAATCCTCACACGAATGATGTCCGCAATTAGGATTTCCACCATTAATAAAGTTTTGATACCAAGCTATCCAAATATTTCATCATATTTATAGAAATCACTTGGATGTAATGATAAAATTGTGATACATAAAAAAAAACTAAAACTATTTTATTTTATTTTTTTTTTTCATTTCATATCTATGAAATCAGATAAATGAGAACTGAATCATCAAAAAATGAGCTAGAAAAAAAAAAAATAAAATTCTGTGTTCCATACCTCTACCTAGACCGAGTACCTAATCATTTAGGTCCAACTGTTCTGGAGTAACTTATAATAGGCGAAATCCCATTGTTAAAATAGACACCATATCACGATAGTAAGTTAAGTATTATTGAACATTCAAATATTTTATTTATTTGAAGAGGTTTTTATTCAACGATTCGAATGTTTCCAAAAATGGATTACATTGATTGCACCAATCTCGACGATTGAATCTAATATGGGCTATTATTATTTTGATCAAGCCGCCATGGTGAAATTGGTAGACACGCTGCTCTTAGGAAGCAGTGCTAGAGCATCTCGGTTCGAGTCCGAGTGGCGGCATCCTCTAAAAGGGGCACAAGAGATCCTATACTGAATTCAATTATGTTATGGGTTTCCATTCTATAATTGGATATTGGATTCAGTAAACCCCTTTTATTTTAAGTTTAAGATAAATTTTTTTTTTTTATGATATTTGCTACTTTAGAACATATATTAACTCACATCGCTTTTTCGATCATTTCAATTGTCATTACGATTTATTTGATGAAATTCTTAGTCCATGAAATCCTGGGACTATGTGATTCGTCAGAAAAAGGCATGATAGCTACTTTTTTCTGTATAACAGTATTATTAATTACTCGTTGGATTTATTCGAGACATTTCCCGTTAAGTGATTTATATGAATCATTAATGTTCCTTTCATGGAGTTTCTACATTATTCATACGGTTTCTAAAATACGGAACAATAAAAATAATTTAAGCGCAATAACCGCTCCAAGTGTGATTTTTACTCAGGGCTTTGCCACTTCGGGTCTTTTAACTGAAATACATCAATCCGCAATATTAGTACCTGCTCTACAGTCCTACTGGTTAATGATGCATGTGAGTATGATGTTATTGAGCTATGCAGCTCTTTTATGTGGATCCTTATTATCAGTATCTCTTTTAGTCATTACATTTCGAAAAAACATAGATATTTTTGGTAAAAGTAATTATTTATTAATCGGACCATTTTCTTTTGGCGAGATACAATACTTAAATGAGAAAAGAAGTTTTTTACAAAACACTTCTTTTTTTTCATTTAGAAATTATCACAGGTATCAATTGACTCAACGATTGGATCATTGGAGTTATCGTGTCCTTAGTCTAGGGTTTACCTTTTTAACCATAGGTATTCTTTCGGGAGCAGTATGGGCTAATGAGGCATGGGGATCCTATTGGAATTGGGATCCCAAAGAAACTTGGGCATTTATTACTTGGACCATATCCGCGATTTATTTACATACTAGAACGAATCCAAGTTTGCAAGGTGTGAATTCGGCAATTGTGGCTTCCATAGGATTTCTTATAATTTGGATATGCTATTTTGGAGTCAATCTATTAGGAATAGGACTACATAGTTATGGTTCATTCACATTAAGTTAAGACCTAATTGAAGAAAAACGACTTGAAGAATACATAAGAGCATCCTCCTATATAACATAACATATAACGAAAGTTTTGCGAGTTTTTGAGAACCGATGGTTTGGTTCTCAAAAACTCCAGATGTATCTGATTACAATTCCAATTCACTTCATTTTTTTTATTTACAGCGAACAATTTTCAAAATCACTGGCGTTTTTTACTTTATGTCTTATTCATGAAAACGATTTATAAAAGTAATTAGATAGAATGGCTTCCACCTTGTCAACTGATAACGAAAGAACGAAATCGGGATAAATACCAATACCTATTACAGGCAAAAAGATACATATCGAAATAAATAATTCTCGTGGTCCAGAATCCATAAAATAAGAGTTTGTAACATTGAATAGCTTGTATCCATAGAACATCTGGCGTAACATGGATAATGAATAAATAGGAGTTAATATCATTCCAACTGCCATTACAAAAGTAATTAGTATTTTTGGCATTAAAAGATATTTCGAGCTATTAATTATTCCAAAGAATACTACCAATTCCGCAACAAAACCACTCATTCCTGGCAATGCAAGAGAAGCCATCGCGAAACTACTGAACATGGTAAATATTTTTGGCATTGGGATAGCAATTCCTCCCATTTCGTCGAGATAAACAAGACGTATTCTATCGTAACTCGTTCCTGCCAAGAAAAAAAGTGCAGCACCAATAAATCCATGAGAGATTATTTGTAAAATGGCCCCATTGAGTCCCGTATCAGTTATGGAACCAATTCCTATAATTATGAAACCCATATGAGATACGGAGGAATAGGCTATTCTCTTTTTTAAATTGCGTTGACCGGGAGAAGTTAAAGCTGCATAGATTATTTGAATGGTTCCTACTATCACCAACCAGGGGGAAAATATAGAATGAGCATGGGGTAATAATTCCATATTGATGCGAATCAATCCATATGCCCCCATTTTTAATAAGATTCCGGCTAGAAGCATACATGTACTGTAATGTGCTTCTCCGTGGGTATCTGGTAACCACGTATGTAGGGGTATAATCGGTGATTTAACAGCATAAGCAATAAAGAAGCCAAAATATAATATTATTTCCAATGCCGCGGGATACGATTGATTAGCTAATGTTTCAAAATTTAATGTTGGTTCATTGGAACCATATAAACCCATACCTGGAACTCCTATTAAGAGAAAAATGGAACCCCCCGCAGTGTACAAAATAAACTTTGTAGCTGAGTACAGACGTTTCTTCCCTCCCCACATAGATAGAAGTAGGTAAACAGGAATTAATTCTAACTCCCACATGATGAAAAAAAGTAAAAGGTCTCGAGAAGAAAATGATCCTATTTGACCGCTGTACATTGCTAACATCAGGAAATGGAACAATCGCGAATCTCGAGTAACTGGCCAAGCCGCTAAGGTAGCCAAAGCCGTGATAAATCCCGTCAGTAAAATGGGTCCTATGGAAAGTCCATCGATTCCTAGTCTCCAGTGAAAATCCAAAATATTTATCCATTTATAATCCTCCTCCAATTGGATTAATGGGTCGTCCAATTGAAAATGATAACAGAATGTGTAGGTCGTTAGAAGCAGCTCCAATAAGCATATACATATGGTATACCACCTAACTACCTTATTCCCTCTTTGGGGGAGAAAGAAAATTAACAAACCCGCGGAAATCGGCAAAACAACAATTATTGTTAACCAAGGAAAATAACTCGTGGTAAAGACAAGATAGACTTTGACCAGAAAAACCCGCGCTCGGAATGGAATAATGGATTTTCTCGAGTACGGGTTTTTGTCGGTAAAGAGGAATCAAATGGATTCAAGTGGAATTTTCTGGAACGTATCAATAAGCTAGACCCATGCTGCGAGTTGTCTCATGCCATAAATAAACCCGGACACTCAGGAAATCCGTTGGACAAGCGGATTCACATCTCTTACAACCTACGCAGTCCTCTGTTCTTGGAGCAGAAGCAATTTGCTTAGCTTTACATCCGTCCCAAGGTATCATTTCCAAAACATCTGTGGGGCAAGCTCGTACACATTGAGTACATCCGATACATGTATCATAAATCTTTACTGAATGTGACATTGGATCTATAAATTTTTGGAACATTCTAAAATTTCGATCTGGTAAAATTAGTAATATTAGTAATAAATGAATCATGTATTCATGTATTATAGACACCAGACGAATCAGTGGGTTACCAGAATGGATTTTTTTTATAATAAATTGGCTTCTGGATCTGTTCATGAGAGAGGTCCAAGATACTTTGATTTCTTACGTTTCGGGAAACATGATCATATGAGTTATAAGTTATATATGCTTATGCTAATTCTAATTGGTGAATTCTATAAATTGAAATTCGCTATCTATCCATATATGGATATCTATCTATATCTATATATAGATAGATATTTGTCTTTTCATTACGACTATTTATTCAATAAATTGGATTGATTGATACGAGTTGATTTTCTGTTACGATGGATCGACGAAACAATAGCCGGTCCAATAGCTGCTTCAGCGGCTGCAATAGCTATAACAAAGATCGAGAAAATGTCTCCTTTTAATTGACGACTATCAAATAAATCCGAAAATGTTACGAGATTTAGATTAACCGCATTTAGTATAAGCTCAAGACACATAAGTGCTCTAACCATGTTTCGACTTGTGATCAATCCATAAATACCGATAGAAAATAAATAGGCACTCAAAACAAGTACATGCTCGAGTATCATTGACCAACTCCTCATGAATCTTGATTCATTTCAATATGAACAACAATTTAACCGATTTTATTGACTCGAATATAAATATAATAGAATCAAACTCAAACTTTTTTTTTATATTTTATAATATTTTATATATTTATTATTTATATTATTATTATTTTAATTATTTTATTATATTATTTTATTATATTATTATTTATATATTATATATATTATATATTTATATATTATATATATTATATATTTATATATTATATATATTATATATTTATATATTATATATATTATATATATGTATTATTTTATTATATAATTATTTTATTATATTTTTATTATATATATATATGTTATAGTTATATATATATATGTATATATGAACAATATATGTATATATGAACAATATGAAAATAGAATTGAAGGGAAATGGATGTGATAACAATAAGACAGAACAAAGCCTTATTTTTTTTTTTTAGTTAATTTGATTTGATTTTGGATTTCGAATCCTAAGTTTTTGTTACTGACGAGCCATAGCAATTGCACCTATCAAAGCAACTAAAAGAATTATAGAAATAAGTTCAAATGGAAGATAAAAATCCGTTGATAAATGAATCCCAATTTGTTGAACGTTACTCGTGAGGTCCTGTTCTATAATCTGGCTTGATCTTGTAGTCCAAATAATCCCGTACCATGACGTATCTGAGATAGTCGTAATTAATGAAAAAAGAATACTTGTACAAACCAGTGAAGTAACTCCATCTCCAACGGTCCAAAGAGATAAATCATTGGAATATTCGGAACCTTTCATGAACATCACAGCAAATATGATTAATACATTTATGGCCCCCACGTAAATAAGGAGCTGTGCAGCAGCTACAAAATAGGAGTTAGATAGAATATAGAATAAGGATATACAAACAAGAACCCATCCTAAAGAAAAGGCAGAATAAATTGGATTGGTAAGTAATACCACTCCTAGACTTCCTAATATAAGACCTGATCCCAGAAATACTAAAAGAATATCATGTATTGGTCCAGGCAAATCCATTATGTGTAAAATAAGAGATAAATTAAGTAGAAATATTTCATGACCTTACTGACCGGGCCAGGAAAGGGGGTTACCCTATCTTTTTCTTGTATATAATACGTTACTAAAATACGTTACTCAAATTGAATTTTAATGTGGTGTGGATTGATGTGGATATAGTTATTGGGCCAATCCCGCTTCTGGATCCGAAGGAGTAGTTGTAGTTCGGAATTTGATATTTCGAAATCATCACGGATAGATGAATCCATTCGAAATTAAAATCAATCCAAGATTCTCACAAATCAGTAGTTATGATTTGTGGTTACTGACCAACCAAACTTGAATTAAGGGGTTTATCTACCGTGGTTATTTTTATTTGAGTCGAATTCATAATTGTTTGTTTGAATTGTGTAATCTCCAATTACTGACATTGGTAACCGACCCAAAGCAATTTGATTATAATTCAATTCGTGACGATCATAAGTGGAAAGTTCATATTCTTCAGTCATTGATAAACAGTTTGTTGGACAATACTCGACGCAGTTACCACAAAATATACAGATTCCGAAATCAATACTATAATTAAGCAATTGTTTCTTTCTAATATCTGTTTCCAATCTCCAATCAACAACGGGTAGATCTATGGGGCATACACGAACACATACTTCACAAGCAATACATTTATCAAATTCAAAATGGATTCGACCGCGGAAACGCTCTGATGTGATCGATTTTTCATAAGGATATTGAATAGTTACAGGTAAACGATTCGCGTGGGATAAAGTAATCATGAAACTTTGACCAATGTACCTTGCAGCTCGTACTGTTTGTTGACCATAATTCATGAACCCTGTCACCATAGGGAACATATCGTGGATATCCATGAATAATTTGATGTTTCTTTCTCTTGCTTGAGAGAGGTTATGAATCTAAAATTTTGTATTCTGTTACAGTGAAAGGAGTTGGGAAGAAGTTGTCAATAATAGATTACCTAGAGAAATAGGTAAAAGAAATTTCCATCCAAGATTTAATAGTTGGTCCATTCTCATCCTAGGTAAAGTCCATCTTGTTGCGATAGGAATGAACAGGAACAAATAAGTTTTCGCTAGTGTAATAAAGATACCCATTGTTGTTCCAAGGATTCCAACGGTTTTATTTATTCCGAAAAGTTCAAGAATGAATATGTACGGAATAGAGAGATTCCACCCGCCCAAGTACAGAACTGTTACAAATAATGAAGAAACCAGTAGATTTAGGTAAGAAGCAACGTAAAATAAACCAAATTTGATACCTGAATATTCGGTTTGATAACCTGCTACTAATTCTTCTTCTGCTTCTGGTAAATCAAAGGGTAATCTCTCACATTCTGCTAGGGAAGAAATTAGAAAAACTATAAACCCTATAGGTTGGCGCCACAGATTCCACCCCCAAAACCCATATTTGGACTGTGCCTCAACTATATCAATTGTACTTGAACTGTTAGATAATCATAGTCGATCATAACATCACTGTTCTCATCGCTATTCCAGAACCGTACATGAGACTTCGGCTTCATACGGCTCCTCGATGGCCAAAAATAAATCTAAGGACGGGTTTTCGGTATTACCCCGACATGTTTTTGTAGGATAGATAGAGTAAGCATCGGAGAGTCCCTATCCCTAATTAGACCAATGGAATTCTGTCTGCTATAATAACAAATAAAAAGTGCTTCCGAATTGATCTCATACCTTATTTTATAATTCAAATTCGAATTTATCTTTGTTCAGTAATAACGGAATCCTTCAATAAAATACGCGTTGTATCAATTATTTCAACCCATATCTTTCTATTACGAAAAAGAATTAGACATCACATTAGTTCATGGATCATGATAAGAATTCTATTTCATCTTTATGAATATGGATCAGATGGAGAAAAGAAAGAATTCAAAAGGATTTCTTCTGAATTTTATTCATTTTTGCTATTGCATTCCATTTCTTTCGTTCCTGTTCTTCTTTCTCAGAAGAGGGGATTCTCAAAAAAAAAAATAAAGAATTACTTCGTTCCTAATAGTCATTTCTTTAATCAGTGGATAGGAGCATACTCTGAATCAGAATCATGGGGAAGTACTGCTTGATCATTTCTACCAACTTAAAGCCCTCATTATTATTCCTTTTATGCAAAAATATCCATTTGAATATCTTACATTATCTCCATTACTAATCCTTTGTGTACCTTAGTGTTCCTAACCGTCCACTCATTTTTGATTGATTCCCGGTATGGTAATACATAAAATAAAAATTGTAAAAACTCCATACAGTTGATTTTTGGTACCCGCTTCAAGCCATGATGACTAATCAACCAATCTTGGGGTAAACGGTTTTCACTGCTTATGTTTACTTCTACTTGACTCTCGTACATAGGGAATGAGAATCAATCTGATTACTGCGAATTCATAAGCTGTTTTGTTTCACTCATATAACTATCTGGTTTAGCTTATCGACCCGAGTGATGAATAAAAAGATAAAGATATTTATTCAATACGTTCAATCTCTTTCCTAGAAATAAAGGAAGGAGGTAAAAGAAAAGGGTAAAAGTTGATGTTCCAACGAATCACACGTAGAGATATTGATAACACACATAGAGTTAATGGTATTTCATAACTAATAGATTGAGCAGCAGCTCGTAGACCACCTGAAAAGGAATATTTATTATTCGATCCATATCCTGACATAAGAAGTCCAATAGGAGCAATACTGGAAATGGCGATCCATAAAGAAACACCTATACTGAGATCGGCTAGAACAAGGTGATAACCAAAAGGAATTACTGAATAACTTAGTAAAATGGATATGACCGCTATAGACGGCCCGATACTGAATAAACGAATATCCCCTCTAGATGGGAGAAGATCCTCTTTGAAAAGTAGTTTAGTTCCATCCGCTAGAGCTTGAAGAATTCCCAGGGGACCGGCATATTCAGGCCCAATACGTTGTTGTAAACTTGCGGATATTTCTCTTTCTAACCACACAATAACGAGTACCCCTATTGTGATTCCCGATACAGGAGTCAAAATAGGGATAAGCGCCCATAAGAGGCTATAGACCTCTTTTAAAAATTCCGATCTGGAAAAAGAATTGATAGCTTGTACTTCTGTCGTATCAATTATCATTTCAACGATCGACTTCTCCCATAATGATATCTATACTACCTAGTATCGTCATGATATCCGCCAATTTCATTCTTTTAACTAGCTGAGGAAGAATTTGCAAATTAATGAAGCCTGGTGGACGAATTTTCCATCTCCAGGGAAAAACACTATTATCTCCTATCAAAAAAATTCCTAATTCTCCCTTTGGGGCTTCTACTCTTACATAAAGTTCTTGTTTCGACAATTCAAAAGCGGGAGAGGGCTTTTTACTAATAAATCGATATTCAAAATCATTCCATTCGGAATCCCTTGCTCTATCAAAGCGTCGGACTTCTAAATTCTCGTAGGGTCCCCCCGGGATTTCTTCTAGTGCCTGTTGAATAATTTTTATGGATTCTGTCATTTCGCTAATTCGTACTAAATAACGAGCTAATGAGTCTCCTTCTTTTTGCCATTGGACTTCCCAATCGAATTCATCATAACACTCATAATGATCAACTTTACGAAGATCCCATTGGATTCCGGAAGCTCGTAACATTGGTCCTGATAAACCCCAATTTATTGCTTCCTCTCCACCAATAATGCCCACCCCTTCAACTCGTTCCAAAAAAATGGGATTCCGCGTAATAAGCTTTTGATATTCCGCCACTCCTGTTAAAAAATAATCGCAAAAATCCAAACATTTATCTATCCAGCCATATGGTAAATCAGCAGTTACTCCTCCGATACGGAAGTAATTATGCATCATTCGCATACCTGTGGCAGCTTCAAATAGATCATATAGCAATTCCCTCTCTCTGAAAATATAGAAGAAAGGAGTCTGTGCACCAATATCCGCCATGAAAGGCCCAAGCCATAACAAATGAGAAGCTATACGACTCAGCTCTAGCATAATGACTCTGATATAGCTAGCTCTTTTAGGTACTTGAATATTTCCCAATTGTTCTGGTGCATTTACCGTTATTGCCTCTGTGAACATAGTAGCTAAATAATCCCAACGTGTTACATAAGGCAGATATTGTATAATTGTTCGGTTTTCCGCAATTTTTTCCATCCCTCTGTGTAAATAACCCAATATGGGTTCACAGTCAATAACATCTTCACCATCTAGAGTAACGATGAGTCGAAGAACACCATGCATTGATGGGTGGTGAGGGCCCATATTGACTATCATGAGGTCTTTTCTTGTAGCCGGTACAGTCATATGTTTTCTTCCCCGATTCTTTATTCCATGAATTACTGAAAACGAAATGAGGTTCATCAAAATTCAAGATCTAATAAACCGTTCGGTGAATCTTTAAATTAACGAGTTTTTGACTCCCGAATATCCAGCTGACCAATTAATTCCTTATAACGAACTCCATTTTTCTTTGACAAATAAGCCAGCAGCCGCCTACGTTTTCCCAAAATTTTCCGCAGACCTCTCTGAGATAAATAGTCTTTTCTGTGCAATTTCAGATGGGAAGTAAGTCTACGTATCTTATTAGTGAAACTTAATACTTGAAATTCAACAGATCCCTTGTTTTTTTCTCTTTCTTCTTGCGGAATAACTGAGATGAATGCATTTTTTACCATAAAAATAATTCTTCTCTTTATGTTCTTTTTTTTTTTCTTTTCCACAAATATGGATTTTACCGATCAGGAATAATAATAATGCCAGTCATTTCGATCTGGTACACACAAGAATTTGGATTTATTTATAATTTATATATTATACTACTTTGTTTTCTACCAAATATAATTGAATTAAATTAAGAAAAGAAATTCAATTTGTAATTTGATTCGGATACAAGGGGATGGTACATTTTTGCACCCACGAAGATTTGAACCTAAGAAGATTCCGCCAATTCATTCCTAGATCCAATTGATACATCATTGAATCAGTATCATGTATGAAAATAGAATGTAACACAACGTGTGTGTACATCTGTCTTCGTCTCACGGATATGATACGTGATATCTAGAAAATGTGCCATCAAAAAATTATGTATCGTGGATACATATGTATCCTTGACATACTGAAACGACTGCCATTATTGGTATCAAACCAATAGCGATTCATACAAGCTAAATCTTCTAATCGATAATTGGGCCAAACAAACAATTTGAATTGAATGAATTTGTTTGTATCTATATCAAGATACTTATCCTCATTCAAAAATTGCCCAAAATTCCTTACATTATTCCCATTGCCTGAATCTCTGTCCACAGCATTCTCTTTCCCAGAATGGAAACCCATTAGAATTCTCAATTCTCTACGACGCCTAGGAGATAGAATATTTTCAGGAACAAGCAAATCATAATGATTTTCATCTCCATTCACAAGCGCTTTTCCATGTCGTGCAATAGATCCATCGAAATCATTCTCATCAACATATCTTTTTTCTCGGCATCTTCGATTAGTTTGGTGCTTACTCTTATGGACCAATGAAATACCTACGGTTTGATACATAAGAAATTGTCCATCCCATTTCAGAAACAGACGAACCGGCTCAATAATAAATATTCCCTTTTTTATCAATTCTGTAAGAGTTAGATCCTTCTGAATCAGCATTACATCAAGGCGCATTTCTCTTCTTTGAATAGAGGATATAGCAATTTCCCTTGGATTTATCAGTCTAAGCAGGAGACAATATACCCTTATATTATTGAGCATTGTTTGATTCAAAGGATCCTCCTCCCATCTCAATTGAAAAAGCAAATATCTTTTCAGGAAGAAATCGAGTTCCGCTTCCCTGTTGCTCTTGGGTTGCCTTTTCTTTCTACGTTTTTTAATGTCTGATTCTGCGTAATCCTTTTCAACAAAATCTTTTTGTTGGTTTTGTGCACCTGATGCAAGATTCTTTTGGTTTTGTGCATCTGATCCAACAAGATCTCCTTGGACCAGCTCTTCTTTTTGTTCTCGATTTCGATTCTCTAATTCAAGATATTCTTTTTTATTAGATGATATATGAGGATCCTTTTTTTTATTTCCGTTAATGTTTTTATTAATGTATTCATTGTATTCATTTCCATTAAAATGAAAAAAAAAGAATTTGATTGGTATGATCCAGGGTTTAATCTTATATGCATCATAAAGTCGCACTAATTCTGTAAAGAACCAAGGTTCTAGGTTAGACATGGGACGATATAACATTTCCTCATTCATTCCCATCCAATCAAAAAGTTTTTTTTTTTTCTTTTTATTGGATGGATTGATTTTTTGATGAATCGTGAGATAAAAAAGATCTTTTTTATCAATTATTTGATAATCATTAGTCCCAGTCTTAGTATCCTTACTAATGTTGGTCCCGGTATCCATATAGGTCCAGGTTTCAATATCGATATTCTTTCTAGGACAAAAATTGAGAATTCCCCACTCCAAATATTTTCTATCCGGATTTTGATCTGTATCATATTCTTCCCCTAAATAATCATTACTAGGTGTATCCCCCAGCCCATAAAAAAATTTGTGTTTAGGCGTGTTGTAATTATATGTATATGGAATTTCTTGGTTCCCGTTTACTTGTAACGGCGATCCATAAATATATGAGTCCTTCCTATCCTCATAATTAATATATTTATGTGATAAAAGGTCATATTTGTAGTGTTTTTTAAATTTTGCTTTTTGATTCGCCAATGAATTAATTCCATAATTATTTTGTTTCTCGTAATAAATTAATTGGTATTTTTCTTTTTCATATGAATCCAAAATTTTTGGGTCTTTATTTTGAATCGTACGACGTTGATTGATTCTATTTCTCCATTTTTGCGGTACTAATCTAGACCACCTAGTCTGAGATAAATTGTATTGATAATGACCCCTTAACCAGTTTTTCCATTCATTCATTCCAGAATTCGGAAGTTTCTTATGCCTTGATTTGGAATCAAATATCCCTCGTGTCCCCAAATGGCCCTTTATTCTCTCCTTAAGAAAGGGATATGCTCCGCGATATTGAAGTACAGATCCCATGTTAATAACTTGGGTTTGTGATAATTTGTAAAATACATATGCTTGGGATAAGGAGGAGGATAAGTCATAATAAATCTGTGAATTTCTATTACTAATATTAGAATTAGAAAGCGACTTTTTTACAGTCGAAATAAAGTGAATTGTATTTTGATTTGTTTCATCAATTGCTTCTTGATTTCTTTTATCATTGTAAATGTATTTATCGAGAGTCTTTTTTGCTGATTCAAGGAAAAGTTGTGCATTTATTCTGGGGATGTTAATGGGAGATAGAAAGATATCCATGTATATTCTTTCAATGAAAGATTTCATAAAATAGTACCATTTACGTATTAATCGTGCACTTCGTTTTTTTGACATCTGTAAAATGTATTTTTTTGATTCCGATCTTTTATCATCACAACCTGTTTCGTTAGGACTAAGATTTATATCTTCTGGAGTTGAAAATATTTGTTTCCTGTCCTTTGTGATTTTTTCGATTTGGTCTCTTGTTGCGATTGTACTATCCGCCAGATCCTTTATTTTTTTTTCTGTCAGCGAATAATTTGTCCCATCCGTCGATCTAAGTCGAAAGGCCAATTCATGGGTCATTTTATTACTGATTATAGAATCTTTTCCATCTTCACTCGGTTCATATACTTTCCTCAACCCAAATAAGAAAATTGGGTTTATTTTTGCATTTGCACGTTCTTTCATTATTCTTTTGATAAAGAGAACCATTTTGATAATCCCTTTTGTTTTTTCTTTTGAAACGTTTAGAAACCATTTTGTTCTTTCTTTGAAAACTCTTAAAACTAGAAAATATTTTTTTTCCCCCTTTCTAAGTTTTTTTTCAAATTCTTTACGAATGGGTTCAAAAAAGGAAGGTTGTTTTCGGGGAGAACCAAAAGGGAGTTCAGCTTCCATTCCCCAGATTGTTAAAAAACAAAAATTTTCGATTTTTCCTTTCTTTTTCGTTGGATCCTTATGAAGGGATTGTAGCTTAGATGTGTGCCAAGGTTTCAGACAGAAAGGAAATAGGATTTTTATCTGAATACCATCTGTTAACCAGTCTTTCGGAAATTCTGTTTCTGATAATTGAACACCATTATAAGTGCATTTAACATACATTTCTCTATTCCATTCTTGAAAATCTTCGTACCACTCGGGAAATTGAAATAATAACATACGACCGAGATTTTTAGCTATTATTAATGAGGGCAATACAATATATTTTCTAAGAATCGATTGGGTTACTAACATAGAACCCCTTATTGTTTGAGCAAATATAATACTATCCCAAGTTTCTGCTATTGCTATACGTGCACTCTCCCCTTTTGTTTTCCCCTTTTCGTTTGCTTCTTTCTCCTCAGAATCCTCAGAATCTTCAGAGTATGAAGTTTTGAATTCCGGGGCCTTCCCCATCCAATTCCTAAAAATTAGGTTCATCATTCCGGGAATATCAAAGGAAAAAAAAA